TCATTATATAATATATAATGTTCTATCATATAACATATAACAAAACCCTATTTATTAATTTTAATTAATTTTAATCTGACCGAAATAGGATTTTCGGGATAAGGAATAAACAAACTATGGATAAATCCAAACGACCCTTTCTTAAATCCAAGCGATCTTTTCATAGGCGGTTGCTCCCGATCCAATCGGGAGATCGAATTGATTATCGAAACATGAGTTTAATTAGTCGATTTATTAGTGAACAAGGAAAAATATTATCTAGACGAGTGAATAGATTGACCTTGAAACAACAACGATTAATTACTATTGCTATAAAACAAGCTCGTATTTTATCTTCGTTACCCTTTCTTAATAATGAGAAGCAATTCGAAAGAGCTAAGTCGACCACTAGAACTACAGGTCTTGGAACCAGAAAAAAATAGGCTTACTCTTTAATTGAATCAAAATTACAATCCGAACTCAAACGCGGATTTATGTCTTATTCGAGAATCCATATTTGAGTGTCTTGTCGTAAGAAAAAAAAAAATAGAAAACAAAATCTTTTTTGATTGAACGTGTTCATTCATTTTGAATACTTTATATTATCATATTTTAATATCATATTTTAATCCCATTTGATCATACTAATCCACTTTCCCGGAGTTAGTTCTTTCTCCGGGGAACTCCGTTTAAACCATTCTGGACTATTTTTTACACCCCCCCTATTTTATGATCTCATTGAAAATCATATAAAGACAATTCCTATTTGATATAGCTATTTGTGCCAGTATTTTACGATTAAGAAGCAATTGCCTCTTGTGGAGATCACGTATTAATTTATTATAACTATAGGATACCCCTATCCCGCGAATTACTGCGTTTACCCGAGCGATCCACAAACGACGAAAATCTCTTTTTTGTCTATCCCTATCCCGATGGGACGAAACCAAAGCTCTTATTTTCTGTTGAGTAATAGTTCGAGTAAGCCTCGAATGAGCCCCTCGAAAGCTTGATGCAAATAAACGAATTTTTGTTCTACGTCTCCGAGCTATATATCCTCGTCTAATTCTGGTCATTGACTAAATGAAACTTTGATGAATAACTAATTCATTTCTTTCAGTTATTCTTTTCCCCTTTCCCGGTCTATTAATAACAAAACGGATTTTTCCAATGTATAAAATAAGAATTCCAACGGCTTTAGCTACTATAACCTTCCCTTCCCGACCACGATATTTTTTTTTTATAGGAATTTCATTTCAAAATAAGAAATTGTATTGATATTCAGTGTCAAAAAAATATATATAAATGGATAAAGAAATGGCGGGTTCCATCGTTTCTATGGTTACTTCTTAAATTAAACGGTGAGGTCCTTTCTATACACCGGAGCCCCTTCCCCTTCATTTAATCAAAGTTGTTGGTAACTTGTACAGTTCAAATTCTTTGGCTCTACCTATGAATTATCCAATAATAGATCTTTCACAACGAGATCTACCTATATAATAACGGTATTTAATTATGAAGGTTCGCTAGGTAGCTGACCCTGTGAGTCCGTCTATTCTTGCAAGAGTGAGAGCATAATCATTTTGACCCTTTAAATAGGATTTTCCCCGCTTAATGGAATAACCCTTTGTTACCAATGGGGGTTGCTTCTTATCTTAAAGTGAGGTAATTGGATTTGCACCAACGGAAACCATAAATTTCATACACAAAAAGGATATGATAATGATAGATTTTTTTATTTTTAGATAGCGAATGTGGTTCTTCTATTCTACCCTATTCGCTGGTACCGATTTGATCATTGATATTGGAAAATTATTTTCTTTTGTCCCAGACTATGTATCATCTGAACGAGTCGCACATACACCTTAGTACATGTTCCTCGTCGCTGAGGGCATCCTCCAAGAGCGGGGGATTTCGTGACATTTCGAATTGGCTGTCTTGTGTTTCTAATAAGTTGTTTAATAGTTGGCATGCTGAATCGTATCCATAATGAGCTGGTTTAGATCGATCCTAACCAGATGGTTAAGAGAATTACTTCTAGTTAATCAAATTTGAAACCCAGTAAAAGAGAAAATATCAAATCATGAAGAATTTGTGCTAAATCTCTCCTGCTATTTTCATTCAACCGCTACACGATCGACAATTCCATGAGCTTGGGCTTCTGTTGCTGACATAAAAACATCCCTTTCCATGTCTTCGAATACAACCCATAATGGTTTGCCCGTTCTTTGTACATAAACCTGTGTCAAGGTTTCGCGCAGTTTCAGTAGTTCTTCCGCTTCCAGGATAAATTCTACTGTTTGTGCCTCAAAATAAGAACTAGCAGGTTGATGGATCATTACCCTGAATGATATAATAAAAAGTTCCTCTATTTCTTCTCATGATCATGATGAGGCAAAGAAAAAAGATAAAGAATAAGAAGAAAACAAGATAGAATTGAACAACCGTACAGGCATCTTTTACACATTGCATACGGCTCTAAAATGGAATTGACTTTTTTTTTTTTATTTTACCTTCCATTGAAGAAAGATAAAAATAGGATCTATCAGATCCAAATCGGTAAATTTTCCAATTACCACCCTTACTTTTTTTTTCGATTAAAAAAAAAATACTATGATGGCTCCGTTGCTTTATATATTTATTTCGTCTGTGATTCAGCAATCCCAAAGTTTTTTTGATCCAATCAAATAAAATAATGAAAAATAATATTTTTGTCTTTTGTCGTGCTCTTTCATACCAAAAGGCTCTTAAGAAGCTTTATGTTATGAAAACAAAAAAGTTTGTGACGCTGAAATGGACTCTCGATAGATAAAACCGTAAATATCCTTTTACTTTATCTCATACTACTCTCTCGATACATAATCTAATGTTTGAAAAAAAAGAATACAAAAATTTTCTCATATCGAATTCAAAGTGCCATGCTATTATTACTTAATATTCCTATTTCATATGGCGAAGGCATAGTTTTCTTTTTTCTCTCAAATAAAATAAAAAACTCATTGGCGCCAAGCGTGAGGGAATGCTAGACGTTTGGTAATCGCTCCTCCGACCAGGAGAAAGGATCCCATTGAAGCGGCTAATCCCAGACATATTGTCTGTACATCTGGTCGCACAAATTGCATAGTATCATAAATAGCGACGCCGGGTATTACCCATCCCCCAGGAGAGTTTATAAATAAATAAAAATCTTTGGTATCATTTTCTATACTGAGATATATCATAAGACTAATAAGTTGATTCGAGATCTCATTATCAACTCCTTGACCTAAAAAAAGTAATCTTTCTCGATAAAGTCGGTTGATTAGGATCAAATTGTATCCCTTAGGAGCCGTACATGCGCCTTTTACTGCATACGGTTCAACAAAAAAATCTGTAAAAAATCAATGTGTAGATTCCGTCCCCCTTTCTTTTTTCATAGTGGGTTCTTTCTAATTTTTAACGAAGGCGCTTTTTTATTCCATCTTTCTTGAAAGATTAATTTTAGCCCTTTTTCTATAATATAAAATATAAAAAAATTTCGCTAAATTTATAGAATTAACTTTTCGTTGATGTATTGTTTCACCGATATCCAATCCAAATCACGATGTAATTTTCTTGTTCCTGAATGGGCCCCATCAATTCTTTCTTTTAGGTTTATGCTCTACTCCGGATAAGGATCTGCCCGATTTCGATTTGCATATATAGGTCAAATGTCCCTAATACCGCTTCTTTTTGTTTTGCTACGCTCTCCTTTTTTCAATTCCTTTCATTCATGTCTTACGTCAAATATTCGATGTATTATTATTCGATTGATTAGTTATTTTAAACCACTCCCATTTATAAATTTATAAATAGGAATCCTTTATGATACAAGTAGTAATAATCGATATATTTCCAATTGGGTTTTTTTAAACGGAGCCTGGATACTTCATTTCAAACCAACCATAAATTTATTTCATTTTTTTTTTATAATAGTAATTTGAATACTCCCCAAAAATGGACCTAATTGTACTTCACGCTCCAAATTTTCGATGATTCAATCAATCTTTTTTGGGTGAAACAGAGGATATCTCGATCGGGGGAGACAACGGGGAAATCCCATCTGACCCAAGATATCTGACAAGCCGCACTATATGTCAACCCAAGTTGAATATTCCTCTCCCGGAATTCGAAAAGGTACTCTTGGAACACCAATAGGCATTAAATGAAAGAAAAAAGCATTAAGTACTATATTTCGCTTTGATGTGGAAACGTAACAATGGGTTTAGTGTCTTCATAATATCGGCCCTTATCATACTTTATCCGTAGATTAGAAAAGTTCAGACAGATAAAAAAAGACAAAAAAAATCCGAATAAAGTAAACTTCTTACGAATAGGTCCTTCTAATGATGAACGAGTATGAACGCATTCGGGCATAGACAGTGGTATTAACCCCCCATTGCGTATTGGTACTTATTGGGTATAAAATAAATCTGCTTCTCTTTGTTCCTACGAACAGAACGGTTTAATTATTACTAACAAAATACCAACAAAATAGAATAAAAAAAACTCTTGCTTCGAGATAATCCACTGAGAGGGCTAGATCCATAGTATAGTCTTTTCCAATGCAATAAAGTTACATAGTGTCTATTTTTCTTTGATAAAGAGGTATTTGCATGGGTTTGCCTTGGTATCGTGTTCATACCGTCGTATTGAATGATCCCGGCCGGTTGCTTTCTGTCCATATAATGCATACAGCTCTGGTTTCTGGTTGGGCCGGTTCGATGGCTCTCTACGAATTAGCGGTTTTTGATCCCTCTGACCCCGTTCTTGATCCAATGTGGAGACAGGGTATGTTTGTTATACCCTTCATGACTCGTTTAGGAATAACCAATTCGTGGGGTGGTTGGAGTATCACAGGGGGGACTATAACGAATCCGGGTATTTGGAGTTACGAAGGCGTGGCCGGGGCACATATCATATTTTCCGGTTTGTGCTTCTTGGCAGCTATCTGGCATTGGGTATATTGGGATCTAGAAATATTTTGTGATGAACGTACAGGA